AATTGACGAAACAATAGCCGGTCCAATAGCTGCTTCAGCGGCTGCGATAGCTATAACAAAAATGGAAAAAATATTTCCTTTTAATTGGCGACTATCAAAAAAATCAGAAAAAGCTACGAAATTTATATTAACCGCATTCAGTATAAGTTCAAGACACATAAGGGCTCTAACCATATTTCGGCTTGTGATCAATCCGTAGATACCGATAGAAAATAAATAGGCACTCAAAACAAGTACATGTTCGAGCATCATTGACCAACTCCTTATCAATTTTGATTCATTTCAATATGAACAACACTTCAACAGATTCGATTGACTAGAGAATATAACAAGTACAGACAAAAAGAAGATATTGGTAATAAGTCGAATAATCAAATTCTTTTAAACATAAACAATCTTTCACTTTCCCATTCACATGTAAAATTCAAAGGAAATGGAGATAAAATAAATAGAACAAAATGGAATTTAGATTGATATTACTAGTTCTATTCTTACTGGCGAGCCACGACAATTGCACCTATCAAAGCAGCTAAAAGAATTATTGAAATGAGTTCAAATGGAAGAAAAAAATCTGTTGATAAATGAATTCCAATTTGTTGACTATTATTTATCAAATCTTGCTCTATAATCTGATTTGATCTTGTAGTCCAAATAATCCCGTACCATGATATATCTGGAATAGTAGTTATTAGTGAAACAAAAATACTTGTACAAACCACCAAAGTAACTCCATCCCCAACGGTCCAAAGATGAAAATCTTGGTAATATTCTGAACCATTTATGAACATCACAGCAAATATGATTAAAACGTTTATAGCTCCTACGTAAATAAGTAGCTGTGCTGCAGCTACAAAATGGGAGTTTGATAAAATATAGAATAAAGATATACAAACAAGAACCAGTCCCAACGAAAAGGCAGAAGAAATTGGGTTGGTAAATAATACTACTCCTAGACTTCCTAATACAAGACCTGATCCCAGAAAGATTAAAAGAAAATCATGTATCGGTTCAGGTAAATCCATTAGATGAAAAATAAAAGATAAATAAATTGAAATTTCATGACCTTATTGATACGACCAGGAAAAGATTTTATATACTAAATTCCTAATTGAATTAAATCCTAAGGAGTGTGAATTCATCTAGGTACAGTTATAGGACAAATCTAATTCTTTATACGAACGAGTATTCGAAACTATTTCGAAACTATAAACTATATTATTAATAAAATTATATAAATCTAAATATAAATACAGAATCTTATTTGAATTGAATTGTTCGAATTGTATAATCGTCAATTACTGACATTGGTAAACGGCCCAAAGCAATTTGATTATAATTCAATTCGTGACGATCATAAGTCGAAAGTTCATATTCTTCAGTCATTGATAAACAATTTGTTGGACAATACTCAACGCAGTTACCACAAAATATACAGATCCCAAAATCAATACTGTAATTAAGCAATCGTTTCTTTCGAATATCAGTTTCCAGTTTCCAATCAACAACGGGTAGATCTATAGGACATACACGAACACATACTTCACAAGCAATGCACTTATCAAATTCAAAATGGATTCGACCGCGGAAACGTTCCGATGTTATTAATTTTTCATAAGGATATTGAATAGTTACAGGTAAACGATTTGCGTGGGCTAAGGTAATCATGAAACTTTGACCAATGTATCTTGCAGCTCGTACTGTTTGTTGACCATAATTCATGAACCCAGTTACCATAAGGAACATATCGTGAATATCTATGAATATTTTTGTTTTGTTTCTTTCTCTTGTTTGAGACAAGTTATGAATATTGAATATCAATCTTTTACAGTGAAAATAGTCGAAACGAAGTTGTTAATAATAGATTACCCAGAGAAATAGGTAAAAGAAATTTCCATCCAAGATTTAATAATTGATCCATTCTTAGCCTAGGCAAAGTCCATCTTGTTGTGATAGAAAGGAACAAGAACAAATAAGTTTTAGCTAATGTAATAAAGATACCAATTGTAGTTCCAAAAACTCCACATGTTTTATTTATTTCAAAAAGCTCAGAAACAAATATGTACGGAATAGAGATATTCCAACCGCCCAAGTAAAGAACTGTTACAAATAATGAAGAAACTAATAAGTTTAAATAGGAAGCAACGTAAAATAAACCAAATTTTATACCCGAATATTCGGTTTGATAACCTGCTACTAATTCTTCTTCTGCTTCTGGTAAATCAAAAGGTAATCTTTCACATTCCGCTAGGGAAGAAATTAGAAAAATGATAAAACCTATAGGTTGACGCCATAAATTCCATCCCCAAAAACCATATTTTGATTGCGCGTCAACTATATCAACTGTACTTAAACTGTTAGATAATCCTAGTCGGTGATAACATTACTGTTCCCATCGCTATTACAGAACCGTACATGAGATTTTCACCTCATACGGCTCCTCGAAGGTCATAAATAAATCTAAGGGACCGGGCCGGTTATTTATCTTGATATATCCCTAGGATAGATAGGATTCAAATCCATTGGACGGTCCTGAATTAGACCAATTGAATTCTGTCTGTTATAATAATAAATACAAAAAAGGTACTTCCGAATTGATCTCATCCCTTAATAATTTGAATTTGTTGAGTAATAATTGAACTCTTCAATTCAATAAAATACTCCTTTAGAATTCTCAATAACCCGTCGTTTTTGATTACGAAAAAAAATTCGACATTAGTTTATGAATTATGACATAAATTGTATTTCCATGAATATGGATATAAGAAAGAATCAAAAGGGATCCCTCTTTTTTTTATTGTATTCTATTCTTTTGTTTTTTTTTTCGTTCCTATTCTTCTTTTTTTTATGTGCAAAACAAAAAGGGACTTAAAAAAAAATTAAAGGATTATTTCGTTTCTGATAGTTATTTATTTAATGAGTGGATAGGAGCATACTCTGGATCGGAATTGTGGGGAGTACTGCCTGATTTTTTCTACCAACTTAAAGCCCCAATTTGTATTCTTTTTATATTATGCGGAAATGCTCTTTTGGAGAATTTACATAATCTCCATTACTAATCCTTTGTGTATCTTGGTGTTTCTAACCATCCACGCATTTTTTATCAATCTCCCCTTATGGTAATAGATGTATGGTAATTCATACAAACGATAGTGAAAACTCAATAAGGTTGGTCTTTTGAGCCCGCTTCAAAACAGGATGACTAATCAACCAATTTTGGGGTAAACGCTTTCTTCCGTTTATAATTTTTTTTTCACTTAATTCTTATACATAGAAAATGAGACTCAATATTTTGACTGCAGATTCAAATGAAATTCAAATCATAGTATATTAATTCTATATCTATATATTCTATTATATATTAATATATTATATATTAATAATATATATATATTAAATTAATAATATATATATATTAAGAATTTTAAAGAATTTTATATTAATATTATATTAAATAGTTTAAATTAAAATAGTTTATTATATTCTTAAATATAAATATTCTATATTCAAAATACAAATATATATCTATAAATATATATCTATTTTTTTTTTAATTTTATTACTAAATATATTGATATTGAATTTCAATTTCATTAAATTAATAATTAAAATTAGAGAATATTATAGAATATTAGAATATTAAATCAATGAATAATGAATAAATGGAAGCTGTTTTATTTCACTCATATAACTATCTGATTTAGTTCATCAATCCGAATTCCGAATAAAAATAATGAAAATAAAAAATCAGGATATCTATTCCATTTTTTCTACCCCTTTCCTATAAATTTCCTATAAAGAAGAAAAGAAATAAAGACGAAAAGAAAGGAGCATGGAAAAGTTTCTGTCTCAACGAATCACACGTAGAGATATTGATAACACACATAGAGTTAATGGTATTTCATAACTAATCGATTGAGCAGCAGCCCGTAGACCACCCAAAAAGGAATATTTATTATTTGACCCATATCCTGACATAAGAAGTCCAATGGGAGCAATACTCGAAATAGCAATCCATAAAAAAACACCGATATTGAGATCAGCTAAAACAAAGTTATAGCCAAAAGGAATTACTGAATAGCTTACTAGAATTGATATGACTGATATGGATGGTCCAATACTGAATAAACGAATATCTCCCCTAGATGGAATAAGATTCTCTTTGAAAAGTAGTTTTGTTCCATCTGCTAGAGCTTGAAGAACTCCCAAAGGACCGGCGTATTCAGGTCCAATACGCTGTTGTATCCCTGCGGATATTTCTCTTTCTAACCATACAATCACTAGCACACCTATTGTGATTCCCAATACAAGAGTCAAAATAGGGACAAGTATCCATATAATTCCATACACCTCTTTTAAAGATTCCAATCTGGAAAAAGAATTGATATCTTGTACTTCTGTTGTATCAATTATCATTTCAACGATCAACTTCTCCCATAATGATATCTATGCTACCTAGTATTGTCATAATATCAGCCAATTTCATTCTTTTAACTAACTGAGGAAGAATTTGCAAATTGATAAAACCCGGGGGACGAATTTTCCATCTCCAAGGAAAACCATTCTGATCCCCTATTAGAAAAATTCCTAATTCTCCCTTTGGGGCTTCAACTCTCACATAAAGTTCTTGTTTCGGTAATTCAAAAGTCGGAGACGGCTTTTTACTAATGAATCGATATTCAAAATCATTCCATTCTGGATCCTTTTCTCTATCAAAGCAACGGATTTCTAAATTCTCATATGGCCCTCCCGGAATTCCTTCCAGAGCCTGTTGAATAATTTTTATGGATTCTACCATTTCACCAATTCGTACTAAATAACGAGCTAATGAATCTCCTTCTTTTTGCCATTGAACTTCCCAATCAAATTCCTCGTAACATTCATAATGATCAACTTTACGTAGATCCCATTGTATTCCGGAAGCCCGAAGCATTGGTCCTGATAAACCCCAATTTATTACTTCCTCTCCACCAACAATGCCTACTCCCTCAACCCGTTCTAAAAAAATAGGATTTCGCGTAATAAGTTTTTGATATTCAACAACCCTTGTTAAAAAATAATCGCAGAAATCCAAACATTTATCTATCCAGCCATGAGGTAGATCAGCCGCTACCCCTCCGATACGAAAAAAATTATGCATCATTCTCATACCTGTGGCAGCTTCGAATAGATCATATATTAATTCTCTTTCTCTGAAAATATAGAAGAAAGGGGTTTGTGCACCAATATCTGCCATAAAAGGTCCCAGCCATAGTAGGTGAGAAGCTATACGACTCAACTCCAACATAATTATTCGAATATAGCTGGCTCTTTTAGGTACTTGAATATTTCCTAACTGTTCCGGTCCATTTACGGTTATTGCTTCTGTGAACATAGTAGCTAAATAATCCCAACGTGTTACATAAGGCAGATATTGTACAATTGTTCGGTTTTCTGCAATTTTTTCCATCCCTCTATGTAAATAACCCAATATTGGTTCACAATCAATAACATCCTCACCATCTAGAGTAACAATAAGTCGAAGAACACCATGCATTGATGGGTGGTGAGGACCCATATTGACTATCATGAGGTCTTTTCTTGTAGCTGGGGCATTCATAGGTTTTTCCTCGATTCATTCTTCCATGAATTGCTTAAAACAAAAATGAGTTCATCAAGATTCAAGATCTAATAAATCGAATAATTCAAAACGACTCTTCAAATTAATTAGTTTGTGGCTCCCGAATATCCAACTGATTAATTAATTTTTTATAACGTATTCCATTTTTCTTTGACAAATAAGACAGGAGTCGTTTCCGTTTTCCCAGAATTTTACGTAAACCCCTTTGAGATAAATAGTCTTTTCTGTGCAATTCCAAATGTGAAGTAAGTCTTCGTATCTTATTGGTGAAATTTAATACTTGAAATTCAATCGATCCCGGGTTTTCTTCTTTTTTTTCTTGTGAAATAACGGATATAAATGATTTTTTTACCATAAAAAAATGAAAGCTTGTCTTTCCCCCCTTTTTTTATTTTATAGAGTCTAGATATTTTTATTGATCAGTAATAATAATGACACTCATTTTCAATTTGGTATATACAATAATCTTAATTTTCTTAAGAGTTCCTGATTTTTCAAATAAATTTTTATTAATCAACCCAATTCAAATAGGTATACAAAAAATACTATATTTATGCATTCACAAAAGCAAAATTGTAGACTTCAAATAAGAAGATTCAGTTATAGATCTAATGGGTAGGATATATCATTGAATTAGTATCGTGCCTCAGAATAGAGGGTAAGACAATGCGTATGTGCATCTATTTGTTTTCACATATCAGATATGTTACGAGAAATAGAAAAAAAATAAAAATGTAGATTAACTAATTTTCAATCGGGGATACATATGTATCCATGGTAAGGATACATATGTATCCTTACCATATCCTTACCATGGATACATATGTATCCTTACCATACTGAAACGGCTGCCATTATTGGTATCAAACCAATAGCGATTCATACAAGCTAAATCTTCTAATCGATAATTTGGCCAAAGAAATAACTTTAAATTAATTAGTTTTTTTTTATCTCTATCAAGATCTTTACTTGTAGCCAAAACTTGACAGCAATTATTCACTTTATTCTCATTGTAAAATGCCTTATTTCTATGCACACTATTTCTATTCTTAGGATTGAAACAAATTAGAATTCTCAATTCTCTACGACGTCTAGCGGATAAAATATTTTCAGGAACAAGCAAATCATAATTCTTTTTTTCTTTATTTTCAGTCAGCTTTTGATTTGTAATGGATTTCTTAATAATTTGGTGCTTTCTCTTATGAATAAACGAAAGGCCTATGATTTGATACATATTAAATTGTTCATGGTTTCTTCTAGACAGACGAATTGGTTCGATACTCAATATTCCATTTTTTATCAATTCCGTATTTTTCTTCAATTCTGCAAGAGTGAAAACCTTCTGATTCTGAATTCTCATAATATCTAGACTTAGTTCTCCTCTTTGAATAGAGGCTATAGCAATTTCTTTTAGATTTTTCAGTCTAAGCAGGAGACAATATACTTGGATATTATCCATTATTCTTTCATTTACGTAATCATGCCAGTTCAATTGAAAAGGCAAATACCCTCTTAGGAAGCAATTAAGTTCTGCTTCGTTGTTGTTCGTGTATCTATCTTTTTTTACACCCTCGGATCCTGCATAATCTTCTTTAACATCTTTTTCTTTCTTTGAAAGGGATGCTTCAAGATTTAGTCGACTTGCATATTCTGTTTTATTCTTTTCCGTGATCTTTTTCTTTTCACTAACATTTTTATTTACATTAAAATTCAAAAAAAGGAATTTGATTGGGATGATCCATGGGTTACTCGTATATGCATTATAAAATATCCAATTTTTAGAGAAGAAAAAAGATTCCCGATTCGCTATAGAACGATTTAGTATTTCTACATTCATTCCCATCCAATCAAAAGGGTTTTTTTTTTTATTGGATGGGTTGATTTCTTGATGAAGCGTAAAATAATAATCGGTATCGATCGAACCCCCAAAATGGATTTTATTTCTAAGACAAAAATTCAGAATTCTCCAATCAAAACACTTTCTATCCAGATCTTTTTCCATATCTAGAATAGAATCTTCTACTATATAATTCTTGATAGGAATATCATCCGTCATATACCATTTTTTTTTTTTACGCGTGTTGCAATTATAAGAAATCGCTTGGTTATTATTTGCTTGGAATGATGATCTATATCCATAAATATATGAGTCCTTCTTATCTGCATAATTAATAGATTTATATGATAAAAGATCATACCCATATTGTTTTTTCATTTTTTTTTTTTGATTTGTTAATGAGTCTATTTCTTGTTTTTTGTAAAGAATTAATCCGTTTTTTTCATATGAATGATCTTTGGTTAAATCTTTATTTTGAGCCACATGGCGTTCATTCATTTTATTTCGCCATTTTTGGGATACTAATCTAGACCATCCATTCTGAGATAAATCGTATTGATAATGACCTTTTAACCAATTTGTCCATTGATTCATTACAGAATTGGGAGCGCTCTTATGTTTTAATTTGGAATGAGATATTCCTTGTACTCCAAAAAAATAATCCTTTATTTCATTCTTAAGAAAAAGAGGTGTTCCATGATATTCAAAAAGGGATCTTAATTTATACTTATCTAAGTTAATAACTTGGGTTTGTGATAATTTAAAAAATACATATGCTTGTGACAAAGAGGATACGTCACAAAAATTCTGTGAATTCGTATTCCTAATATTACAAATTGATTTTTTTATAGTAGAAATAAAGTGAATTAGACTTTGATCTTTTTTATCACTTCTTTTTCTTTCTTCATTCGCTTTATTATTGTAAATGTATTTATTAAGAATTTTTTTTGTTGATTCAAGAAAAAGTTGTACATTGATTTTAGGAATATTAATGATACATAGAAAGATATCTATATATACCCTTTCTATGAAAAATTTAAAAAAATAATGTGATTTGCGGAATAATCGAACATTTCTTTTTTGTAATATCTGCCAAATATTTTTTTGTAATTCTAATCTTTTATCATCATAAGTTGTTTTCTTAGAACAAATATCTCTCTCTGAACCTTTTTTATTGTCTTTTTTAAATTCTTCTATTTGTTTTATGATTTTATTTGTTCTATCATTCAGATCTTTTATTTTTTTTTCTGTCAATGAACAGTCTGTCCAATTAATAGATTGAATTGGAATGGTGGATTCGTAAATCATTGGATTACTCTTACTTTTTGTTGAATCTTTTTGAATTTCATTCAATTCATATATTTTTATTTTTTCTGATAATGATAGTTTTTTTCTTTTTTCTTTTAGAAATAGAATACTTTGGATGATCCATTGTGCTTTTTCTTTTGTGATATTTAGAAAGAATTTTGTTCTTTGAAAAAAATTCTTTTTCCAAATTTTTATTTTTTTTTTAAGTTCTTTAAAAATGGGATCAAAAAACGAACGTCGGTTTCGGGGAAAAGAAGAAAAGGGATATTCTACTTCCATTCCGAAAACTGTAAAAAAGAAGAAATCCATTTTTTTAACTTTTTTTTTCATTGGATCCTTTTCCTTTTGAGGGGATCGTAGCTTAGATCTGTATCTGTGCCAAGGTTTCAGACGAAAAGGAAAAAGGACCTTTATTTGAATACCCTCAGTTAGCCAGTTTTTCGGAAATTCTGTTTCGGATAATGGAACGCCAGTATAGGTGCACTTAATATACATTTCTCTATTCCAATCCTTGAAATCCTTTGACCATTCGGGAGATTGAAATAATAGTATACGAACGATATTTTTAGTTATTATCAATGAGGGTAATCGAATATATTTTCTAATAATCCAGTGGGCTACTAATAAAAGACCTCTTATTATTTGACCATTTTGAGCGTTTTCCCAGGCTTCCGCTATTTCCATACGCTCTGCTTCCCCTTTTTTCTTAATCTCTTTTTTCTTTTTCTTTTCATCAAAAATTTTCAATTCTGTATTTTTATTTTTCCACATCCAATTTAGAAAAAAGATTTTCATTGGCTCAAAAATCTCAAAAAAAAAGAAAGAGGATTTGTCCGTTTTGTCAAAAAAAAGAGGAGAATGTGGATTTGGACTTGCTTGAAAGATTTTCCAATTAACAGTTTTACGTCTTTGAACGCGTCTAGATCCTTTGATTATGTCTCGGGTAAAATCCGGTTGTTGTGAATAATCTATTAAAGCAAATTCTTCTTTTCCATCAGAATTATCAGTATCCTTGGGATCCGTATAACCATCGGCATCCTCTGAGTTATCAGTATAAATTACTATAGGCGGTTTGGTTCTTCTTGAACAAATCTCATAATCTTCTCTTTTACCATTGCTTTCCAGGTATTCTGCTTCGTCAATGAATTTGTATGACCATCGAGGAACTTTTTTACTGTTTTCTTTTATTCCAATACATTTTTTTCTACTTATTATATCTAAATCTATAATTGTTTTAT